TTACCAAATCAAATGACCGCATATAGTTAAAGTTAAGGGGATGAATCCGCTCTTAAGAACCATTAAATCCTGGAAATGATTGCTATGATGTATCGCATAAATTGTTTGAAATGAAAAAAAAAGAAAAGAATTCTCTGTAATGGAACAAAATATCTCTCTCATCTCTCCCTCAAATAAATTCTTTTTTTTTTTTTTCCAAGGAATGTTGCCTTGGCCTTGAACGCTGCACTAATTTTTTTTTTTTGAATCCGGTACCAACGGGGATTATTCCCCCTAGAACAACGTTCTCTTTCAGGCCTTTCAACCAATCAATACGACCCCGGAGAGCGGCCTTTGCTAAAACTCTAGCAGTTTCTTGAAAACTCGCTTCGGATATGAAACTTTGAGTATTCAGAGATGTTTTTGTTATTCCCAGTAATAGTGCTCGGTAACAGATCGCTTCTTCCAAAGCACGCCCCGTTCGCTCAGCTCGCAACAATCCAATTAGTTCGCCGGGTGAAAAAACATTAGACATTCCATCTTCTGAAACCAAGACTTTTGATGTTATTTGACGCACAATAATTTCGATATGTCTATTATGGATCTGCACCCCCTGGGATCTATAAACTTTTTGGATCTTATTAACTAAAGAAATATGACTTTGAACTATAGTTAGCTCAGCACCAATCAAGAATCTCCATGGAATGCCAAGAATTCTTGTTATATGATCGTTCCAACCCTCAACTCTCTTTTCTAGGTTCATCGATATTGAATCAATCGAACGCACCTCTAACACCTGTTCTACTTTTGGAAGACCTTGTGTTATATCACCAGATTTCGATTTTTCATATATAAATGTAACTAATGTATTTCCTTCAGAAAGGATTTCTCCGTAATGGCCATGAACAGTTGCTCCCGGAGTCGCCAAATAAGGGTTAGCCGATCTTATTACTACAGAATCCATTTGAACAATTACAACTTGACCCGATTTTCGGTTTGGTCCATTTTTCGATATACATACATTTTCACAAATAAATTGTCCAAGGCTAATTATTGTAGATGTTTTTTCTAAATAATTAGGATGGTAATTATGATGGAGAAAATTCCAATTAAAATAGAATGGTTTCAAAACGATGTTACTGCATAGATCGGGCTTATAAATTCTCCCATTTTCGTCCATTAAATAATATTTAAATACTTGAAAAATTTCTTTGAAATTGTCAAGTTGCAAATATTTCGTTACTAAGATCGGATTATGAGTTATTAATATTAAATAGTAAAATGAAAAAATATTTGCAACTTGAAAGGCTATTCCTAAAGGTCCTAACGAATTCCTAATTGGAATTCGAGGAACTCTTTTAATTGATTCTTTTATCACATTGTGATATTTTCCATCGTTGAGTAGACGCGTTTGAAAACAATTAGATGATGACAAAATTATCAAAGATCGGCATTCCTTATTTCTATTCAACAACATACGAATAGTTCCGTGATCTGGGCTAAGTGATTGTGAAATCTTTAGTTTGGAATAAATAGAAAAAAATGGATTGATATTGGTGCGATCTGACTCATTATCCGAGATCAATCCTGAACCGGACGGATTATTCCTTTTTCGAATATACGAAATATTGGAGTTCACTAAATCAATTCTTAGGAAATCTCGAATCATGCCATTTGTACTTACTTCAACAAAAGAAGCGCGGACCTCTTCGATCGAAGAACTTTTTTTGTCTTGATCCCAATTCAAGACGAAACAAGTTCGAACTAATTGAATGCTTGTGTCAGAAATTCCCCGAATCGGTTTTCCACTTCCATAAAGAATATAATTGACAACTTGAAGTTCCAGATTATCCCTTTCCTGCAACAGGTCCTGGGGGAAAGGGGTTACTAAATTTATACCGTCCGCGATTTCATATAGAATTACGGGTCGAACTAAAGCAAAATACTTTTTCTTGGTAGGTGCGATCCATTGGACATAGAGCCAATTTTTAAATTTTTTGGATTCCTTAGAATTTTTTTTTTTTACTGTTCCGGGTGGTATCAAGATGCCACTGTGTCGGGATATCTTTTCTATCTCTCCAGGAAAATGGATATCTCCCGAAAATATTTTTAGTTCAATTCCCCTTTTGTTCTTTTCCACTCGGACCAATCCGCCTACTCGGCTTCTTATATTGAAAGTTATTGGTGTATCTACTCCAATGATACTATTGTTCCGTACCATTATGGGAGAGGATTCGGGTAAAATATGCACTTCCTCGGGAATGAAAAAAAACCGATCGACTTTCATTTGATATTTTGGCTTAAATTCTTTGAATCCTCTATACTCAATTAAATCCTCTTTTTTGAAAATGGAATGAAACCTTATAGTCCTATATTTAGTAATTCCTGAACTTTTTTTTCTGTATTGAGGATCATCGAAATAAGCAAAAATACTATTTCTACGAAAAATACCATTAATAGGTATTTCAATCGAGATACCGGAAGGGGGCATTAGTTCCTTGTCTCGTTCTTGAATCGATTG